AAAGGCATTTTTGTTACATGAGTATCCATTCGGTATGTTTTCTTCGAAAAAAAAGAAGTCCTCTGCCTTTCATTATTATTTATTTTTAATAAAGCAACTAAAGGAAAACTTTTTTTAATCGATTTTGGCTCTTCTTTACCCCATAGAGATATTGAATAGAAGGAATTTCCTTTTTTGCCACTGTAATTTTGAAAACGAACGTTTAAATGTCCTTCAAAAGTAAGTAAATAAACCCGAAACATATAAAATGCAGTTAATCCGGCTGTGAAAGAAGCAATTATTGCGAAAATCGGTGAATATAACCAACTATCATTAAGAATTTCATCTTTGGACCAAAAACAAGCAAGGGGTGGAATACCACAAAGAGAAAGTGTACCTAATAAAAAAGCAGTTTTTGTAATTGGCACGTGCTTTCTTAACCCGCCCATAAGAGCCATGTTCTGGCTTTTATCTGGAGCGTATCCAACAAGAGCTTCCATTGAATGAATAATTGATCCGGATCCTAAAAACAACAAGGCTTTCGAATAAGCATGAGTAATCAAATGAAATAAAGCGGCTCGATAGGACCCCATACCTAGAGCTAACATCATATAACCCAATTGAGACATTGTAGAATAGGCTAAACTTTTCTTAATATCTTTTTGAGCAAGAGCTAAAGTGGCTCCTAATAATACTGTTATTATACCTATAAAAGATATTAGATTCATTATGTATGGTATCGCTATGAAAAGTGGAAGAAGACGAGCTACAAGAAAAACTCCCGCTGCTACCATAGTAGCGGCGTGGATAAGAGCCGAAATAGGAGTAGGCCCCTCCATGGCATCAGGTAACCATACATGAAGGGGAAATTGTGCGGATTTAGCAACTGCGCCGCCAAATAATAGAAAGGCACACAAAGTAACAAATAAAAAGTTAACCTCCTTATTATAAATCAAGTTATTGAATATTTCGAACAAATCCCGAAATTCGAAACTACCCGTTGTCCAATAAAGACCTAAGATTCCTAATAATAAACCAAAATCCCCTACACGATTAGTTACAAAGGCTTTTTGACAAGCACTTGCCGCACTAGGTCGTGTGAACCAAAACCCTATTAATAGATAAGAACACATCCCAACCAATTCCCAAAAAATATAAATTTGTATCAAATTCGAACTTGTAACTAATCCCAACATTGAAGTATTAAAAAAACTCATATAAGCAAAAAATCTCAAATATCCTTGATCATGAGACATATAATTGTCGCTATAAAAAAGAACCAGAATTCCAACTGTGGTGATTAATATTGACATAATAGAAGTAAGCGGATCAATAAAGTGTCCGAACTCGAAAGAAAAATCATTATTGATGGTCAAAGACCATATGTATTGATAGATAGAACTCCTATTTATTTGCTGAATAGATAGATCGACCGAAAAAATCATAACTATACTTAACAAAAAAATACTAGGAAAAGCCCAAATACGGCGAAGATTTTTTGTTGCCGTTGGAAAAAGTAGAAGTCCCACTCCTATTAACATAGGAACTGGAAGCGGAACGAAAGGTATGATCCAAGAATATTGATATGTATGTTCCATAAAAATAATAATTTTTTTATTCTTAATTAATTGTTTCTGATTCACCGGTTCTTATCTCTTTTAAAAGAGATTACTAAAGTATTAAAAAAGCAACTGAAACTAAAATGGAATTTTCTATTCGTAGTTAGTTTGAACCTTTCTCAACTACTTCAAAAATTTGCAAAGTGAAAAATAACGAATCCTTTTATACTAAGTTTATACTAAGTAAGATTTTTGTAAGATTTTTAGGAAAACGTAGCAGCAAATTCCAATTTCCATTATTATTCCCTATTACAAAAATTTATGGACATATATCAAGACTAAAAAATTGGACAAAAAAAAGAAGTACTTTATTTTGATATCAATCATCGGATGTCCCATAACTTTGCCTAATAAAAAAAGAACTAGGTATTTTTGTTTGTTTATTCAGAATAATTAACGAGTTTAATTCGGGACTGATTGATTGTGTTCTATTCTAATAAATGGTATTTAATAACCAATTACTAGAATTACTAGAAAAGAAAAAAGAAAAAGATTCAAGTTTTTTATTAGGTAGGTAAGGGTTCTTAAGCTTGTTCGATATGTATTTTTTATGTACAAATGTAACATCCCAAAAAGAGACAGAGATAGAAAGGTATCACAAATAACTCCAAAATACAAATTATTTTGCCTCAGATATTGTATGGAATAGGAATTGAAAAAAAAAAAATGATTTGTTTTAAACATTTAAACAATAGATGTCTTTCACATCCAATTTTTGTAATGAATAACTTTTTATTTTTTGAATGGCAGTTCCAAAAAAACGTAGTTCTATATTAAAAAAACGTATTCGTAAAAATATTTGGAAAAAAGGGGGATATTGGGCAGCGCGGAAAGCTTTTTCGTTAGCGAAATCCCTTTCGACCGGGAATTCAAAAAGTTTTTTGTACGACAAATAATTAATAAAACGTTGGAATAATTGGAATCCGCATCCACCTGACTCCAAAAACGAGCCAATTTAGTTTCGAATTTAGATTCCATTTTTTAATATAGAATAGAAAAATAGAAGTAAAAAAAATAGAAATAGAAAAAGTAAGTAATAAATAATGATTTCCATTCCCTACTGTTTTGAACCAATGGATTTGGCTACTGAATCGGTACTTTTTTTTATTTGAAAAAAAAAAGAATAAAAAATTGAGAGTTTTGCCTTTATTTGTATTTGAATATGCTTTTCATTCCCGGGATGGGGATTCTTAATTTCCCCATCACCCACCCACTTATAAATAAGACAATAATAAAGGTTTTGTTTTGTCTTTTCTTTTTTTTTTTATATTTCTCCTTTTCTATTTCAATTTATGCTATTCTATAGCATAAATTAAAATCTTTAGACAAAAGCAATGAGTTGTTGAAACTAATTTTGAATTATACTTTTTTTTTTAACTTTCTGAATCATCACTCCAAGTGAGAATGAGAAAAGTGTCTTTCGCCATTTCGGCGTATTTCTAATTTCTATACGAATAGTATGCAATTTATAAGTAATAAAAGAATCCTATGTTTGAAAGGGAGGATCAATCTAAAAATATCGATTTTTCGAATTCGGATTTAGAAATCAATTTTTGAAGTAGGACAATAGAAATCGAAATTCTTTTATATAATATGTATAGCTCGATACCTAATTGGTTTGATAAACCCTAAGACAAATTCATACTGAAAAAAACCTAACGATTATCACAAGACAAAAGTTATGCAAATTAAATCAAATTTTTTGAATTATTGGATATTATGCTTAAATTGTGATCGTGATCCATAAAAAAGAAAAAGAATATGTTATTGTTAAGTTAAATAAAACTGAAACCTTAAATAACTAAATAAAACGATAAAAAAGAGACTGTTTCAATCTCTATTGAAACAAGTTTTTATTCATCAATTGAATGCTTCCTAAAAACCAAAAGTATTTCATTGAAACTTTCTCTTTCACTTTCCATCTCGACGATTAAATAAAAATAAGTTATTATTATTTCTAGCAAGCCGCTATGGTGAAATCGGTAGACACGCTGCTCTTAGGAAGCAGTGCTAGAGCATCTCGGTTCGAATCCGAGTGGCGGCATAACATCTTCTAAAAGATATATAAAAGCCCTATAATGAATTGAATTTCTGATTTCCATTCCGTATACTCGAGAGACTTTCACTTTTTCCTTTTAATTTTATTTTTTATTTATGATATTTTCAACTTTAGAACATATATTAACTCATATATCATTTTCGGTCATTTCAATTGGAATTACAATCCATTTAATAACCTTATTAGTCGATGAAATCGTAGGACTATATGATTCATCAGAAAAGGGGATGATAGCTACCCTTTTCTGTCTAACCGGATTATTAGTAATTCGTTGGATTTATTCGGGGCATTTCCCATTAAGTGATTTATATGAATCATTAATCTTTCTGTCATGGAGTTTCTCCATTATTCATAGGATTTTAAAACATAAAAATCATTTAAGCGCAATAACCGCGCCAAGTGCTATTTTTACCCAAGGCTTTGCAACTTCGTGTTTGTTAACCAAAATGCATCAATCCGAAATATTAGTGCCCGCTCTACAAGTTCAGTGGTTAATGATGCACGTAAGTATGATGGTATTCGGCTATGCAGCTCTTTTATGCGGATCATTATTATCCACAGCTCTTCTAGTCATTACATTTCGAAAAGTGATAAGGATTTTTGGTAAAAGCAATAAATTATTAAATGGAACTGTAACTGAGTCATTTTCCTTCGGTGAAATACAATACATGAATGCAAAAACCAATGTTTTACTAAATACTTATTTTTTTTCTGCTAGAAATTATTACAGGTATCAATTGATTCAACAATTGGATCATTGGAGTTATCATATTATTAGTCTAGGATTTATCTTTTTAACCATAGGTATTCTTTCAGGCGCAGTATGGGCTAATGAGGCATGGGGATCATATTGGAATTGGGATCCAAAGGAAACTTGGGCATTTATTACTTGGACTATATTCGGGATTTATTTCCATACTCGAACAAATAAAAAATCGGAAGGTTTTAATTCCGCAATTGTGGCTTCTATGGGCTTTGTTATAATTTGGATATGTTATTTCGGGGTCAATCTATTAGGAATAGGGTTACATAGTTATGGTTCATTTAATTAACAATTCACATCTAATTGAATTGCAAATTGAAGAAAAGAAAGGGCCTGATGAAGACAAACATAGGATGGCGCATATATATAAACGAAACTGAGTGGAAACCGCCGAGAACCTTTTGAATCACTCCACTACTTGATTCAAAAGGTTCTCACAAACCCAAAAGGGGTTTGGTTACAATTCAAATTGATTTTTTCTTTTTTTATTCATGAAAATTCTCTATAAAAAAATTAGATAGAATAGCTTCGACCTTGTCCACTGATAGTGACAGAACGAAATCCGGATAAATACCAATACCAAGTACGGGTAGAAGAATAGAGATCAAAACAAATAATTCCCGTGGTCCAGAATCAAAAAAATAAGAGTTTACGCCATTAAATAGCTTGTACCCATAAAACATTTGCCGTAACATAGATAATGAATAAATAGGAGTTAATATCATTCCAATTGCCATTACAAAAGTAATCAGTATTTTTGCTATTAAAAAATATTTTTGGCTAGTAATTATTCCAAAAAATACTATCAATTCCGCAACAAAACCACTCATGCCCGGTAATGCAAGGGAAGCCATTGATAAGATACTAAATAGCGTGAATATCTTTGGAATTGGTATAGCCAGTCCGCCCATTTCGTCGAGATAACCATGACGTATTCTATCATAACTCGTTCCTGCTAAGAAAAAAAGTGCAGCGCTAATAAACCCATGAGAAATTATTTGTAAAATGGCTCCGCTGAGTCCTGTATCAGTTATCGAGCCAATTCCTATAATTATGAAACCCATATGAGATACAGAGGAATAGGCGATTCTTTTTTTTAAATTGCGTTGGCCAGGAGATGTTAAAGCTGCATAAATTATTTGCATTGTACCTACTATGATTAACCAGGGAGAAAATAGAGAATGAGCGTGCGGTAATAGTTCCATATTGATCCGAACCAAGCCATATGCTCCCATTTTTAATAAGATTCCGGCCAGAAGCATACAAGTACTGTAATGGGCCTCCCCATGGGTGTCCGGTAACCATGTATGTAAGGGTATAATCGGTGATTTGACAGCAAAAGCAATAAGAAATCCAATATAGAATAGTATTTCCAGTGCCACGGGATACGATCGATTAGCTAATATTTCCAAATTTAATGTTGGTTCATTGGAACCATATAAACCGATACCCAAAACTCCTATTAATAGAAAAACGGAACCTCCTGCAGTGTACAAAATAAACTTTGTAGCTGAATAAAGACGTTTCTTTCCACCCCATGCTGATAGAAGTAGATAAACAGGAATTAATTCTAATTCCCACATGATGAAAAAAAGTAAAAGGTCACGAGAAGCAAATGATCCTATTTGACCGCTATACATTGCTAACATCAGGAAATAGAATAATCGGGAATTCCGAGTAACTGGCCAAGCCGCTAACGTAGCTAAAGTGGTGATAAATCCCGTCAATAAAATGGGTCCTAGGGAAAGTCCATCTATTCCCAATCTCCAGTAAAAACCAAAAAAATCGATCCATTTATAATCCTCTGCGAGTTGTATTAATGGATCGTCCAATTCAAAATGATAACAGAAGGCATAGGTCGTTAGAAGGAGTTCTAGCACGCATATATATATAGTATACCCCCTAGTCACCTTATTTCCTCTATGAGGGAGAAAGAAAATGAAAAAACCCGTGGCTATCGGAAAAACTACAATTATTGTTAACCAAGGAAAAAAGTTCGTGGTAAAGGCAAGATACACTCGAACCAGACAAAACCGTGCTCGAAAAATAGAATATATATTCTTAATTTTTTTTTTTTTATTTTTCGAGTACGGGTTTTTGTCGGTAATCAGTAAGTAAAAAAAATGTATTCAAAATAGATTCAAGTGGGGTTTTGGGGAACGTATCAATATCAATAAGCTAGACCCATGCTTCGAGTTGTTTCATGCCATAAATAAACTCGAACACTCAAGAAATCCGTTGGACAGGCGGATTCACATCTCTTACAACCAACACAATCCTCCGTTCTTGGAGCAGAAGCAATTTGTTTAGCTTTACATCCGTCCCAAGGTATCATTTCTAATACATCCGTGGGACATGCTCGGACACATTGAGTACACCCTATACATGTATCATAAATCTTTACTGAATGTGACATTGAATCTATCCATTTCTGAATTCATAAATTTTCGATCTAGTAATTTTGGAAATGAATCATATATTGAAACACCAGATCAATCAACGATTTACCAGAATTTTGGAATCAATCCATTTCTGGATCAACTGATAAGAGGGAACAAAGATACTTTGATTTTTTACGTTTTCGCCGATATGATCGAGGTTAGGACGTATTATAGATGCTAATTTGAATTTATGAATATTCTGATTTTGAAATACTATTTTATTTATTCAACAAAGTCGATTGATTGATACGAATCGATTTTCTGTTACGATAAATTGACGAAACAATAGCTGATCCGATAGCTGCTTCAGCGGCTGCAATAGCTATAACAAAAATTGAGAAAATATCTCCTTTTAATTGCCTACTATCAAAAAAATCGGAAAATGTTACAAAATTTATATTAACCGCATTTAGTATAAGTTCAAGACACATCAGGGCCCGGACAATATTTTGGCTCGTGATCAATCCATAGATACCAATAGAAAATAAATAAGCACTCAAAATAAGTACATGCTCGAGCATCATTGACCAACTCCGTACCAATTTCGATTCATTTCAATATGAACAATAAGTCAAGTGATTTGATTACTTATAATCTAACAAGTATAGAACAAAAGAATATATTGCTAATAGATCAAATCAATAAACTTCTATTTGATTTATACATGAAACAGTATTCAAATCGAATTGAAGGCAAATAGATGTGATAACACAGAAAAGTCGAATTTGGATTGCTGTTGCTAGTTATAAATATTTTTTACTGACGAGCTACGGCAATTGCACCTATCAAAGCAACTAAAAGAATGATCGAAATGAGTTCAAATGGAAGAAAAAAGTCGGTTGATAAATGAATTCCAATTTGTTGACTGTTACTTATCAAATCTTGCTCTATAATCTGGTTGGATCGTGTAGTCCAAATAATCCCGTACCACGACGTATCTAGAATAGTAGTGAGTAAGGACAAAAAAATACTTGTACAAACCAGAGAAGTAACTCCATTCCCAATAGTCCAAAGATTCAAATGAAAATCGTTGGAATAGTCTGAACCATTCATGAACATTACAGCAAATATGATTAAAACATTTACAGCTCCTACATAAATAAGGAGCTGTGCAGCAGCTACAAAAGGCGAATTTGATAGAATATAGAATAAGGATATACAAATAAGAACGAATCCCAATGAAAAGGCAGAATAAATCGGGTTGGTAAGTAATACCACTCCCAGACCTCCTAATATAAGACCCGATCCTAGAAAAACTAAAAGAAAATCATGTATTGGTCCAGCCAAATCCATTATATTAAAATAAGAGATAAATAAATCGAAATGTTTTTTCATGACCTTATTGAACCGACCAGGCAATTTTTTTTTATGAGGCATTCCCGATTGAATTCAATTCAAATCTAATAGGTGTGAATTGATGTGGGTACAGTTATTGGATCAATTTCGTTCTTTTCTTTATTGGAAATGGCAGTTGGAAATTGAAAGTCTATATTTCGAAAAAATTGTGGATATATTAACAGACTTTCAATACAAATTAATTTGTACTTCTCATAATCCAATCTATAGTTGGGATTTGTACCAAACAAAGAGAAAGACCTTATTCCTTTATACCAACACGGAACCCTAGTAATTTCCAATAATAAAGAGATTTACCCGTTTTTTCTTTGAGACGAATTCAAAACTGTTCGAATTGTAAAATCGTCAATTACTGACATTGGTAAACGACCTAAAGCAATTTGATTGTAATTCAATTCGTGACGGTCGTAAGTAGCAAGTTCATATTCTTCAGTCATTGATAAACAATTTGTTGGACAATACTCAACGCAGTTACCACAAAAAATACAAATTCCGAAATCAATACTGTAATTAAGCAATCGTTTCTTTCGAATATCAGTTTCCAATTTCCAATCAACAACAGGCAGATCTATAGGACATACACGAACACATACTTCACAAGCAATACATTTATCAAATTCAAAATGGATTCGACCGCGGAAACGCTCCGATGTTATTAATTTTTCATAAGGATATTGAATAGTTACAGGGAAACGATTTGCTTGGGATAAGGTAATCATGAAACTTTGACCAATGTACCTTGCAGCTCGTACTGTTTGTTGACCATAATTCATGAACCCAGTTACCATAGGGAGCATATCGGGAATATCTATGAATAAATTTTTTCTTTCTCTTGTTTGAGGTAAGCCGTGAATATAGTATCCCTTTTTTTTGTCTACAGTGAAAGGAGTTGGGAAGAGGTTGTTAATAATAGATTACCGAGAGAAATAGGTAAAAGAAATTTCCAGCCAAGATTTAATAACTGGTCCATTCTTAGTCTAGGTAAAGTCCATCTTGTTGTGATAGAAATGAACAAGAACAAATAAGTTTTAGCTAATGTAATAAAGATACCAATTGTCGTTCCAAAGATTCCATCCGCTTTATTTATTTCAAATAACTCAGGAACAAATATGTACGGAAGTGAAAGATTCCAACCGCCCAAGTAAAGAACTGTTACAAATAATGAGGAAACGAATAAATTTAGATAGGAAGCAACGTAAAATAAACCAAATTTGATCCCCGAATATTCGGTTTGATAGCCTGCTACTAATTCTTCTTCTGCTTCTGGTAAATCAAAAGGTAATCTTTCGCATTCTGCTAGGGAAGAAATTAGAAAAACGATAAACCCTATAGGTTGACGCCACAAATTCCACCCCCAAAAACCATATTTTGATTGCGCCCCGACTATATCAACTGTACTTGAACTATTAGATAATCATAGTCGGTGATAACATTACTGTTCCCATCGCTATTACAAAACCGTACATGAGATTTTCACCTCATACGGCTCCTCAGGGCCACAAATAAATGTAAGGACCGGGCAAGTATTCGTTATCTTGATATGGTTATAGCATAGATAGACTCGTGGAAGGTCCCCAATTATACCAATGGAATTCTGTCTGCTATAAGAATAAATCAAAAAGCATTTCTGAATCGATCTCATCCTTCAACTTTTTTTGGGTGAGTAATAACTTAATAAATCCTTCAATAAAATACTCTTTGTAGAAATATCTATTGATATTTCGAGCCATCATTTTTTTTTGATTACGAAAAAAAAATTAGACATTACATTAGTTCATGAATCATGACACAAATTTTCTTTCTATGAAGATAGGAAAGAAATACTATGAAGATAGGAAAGAAATACTATGAAGATAGGAAAGAAATAAGAAAAAAATAGCTTTTCTTTTTATTGTAATTTTATTTTTTTTTCTATGTTTTTTTGTTCCTCTTCTTCTTTCTGAAAAAAAGGGGGCCTCAAAAAAGTAAAGGATTATTTCGTTCCCGATAGTAATTTCTTTAATTGGGGGATAGGAGCATACTCTGAATCGGAATTGTGGGGAGTACTGCCTGATCATTTCTACCAACTTAAAGCCCCAATTAGTATTCTTTTTATGTTATGCAGACGTATCTTTTTCGTTAATTTACATAATCTCCATTACTAATTCTTTGTGTGTATTTTAGTGTTCCTTATTATCCACCCATTTTTTTTTCAATCCCCCGTTCGTTAATATATGTATTGTAATACATTCAAACATATAGTGAAAACTCCATACGGTTGACTTTTGAGCCCGCTTCAAGCTAGGATGACCAATCAACTAATCTTGGGGTAAAGGGCATCTTCCACTTTTGTTTACTTTCACTTAACTCTTGTACATAGGAAATGAGACTCAATCTGCTTTTACTGCGAATTTAGAAGTTGTTTTCTTTCACTCATATATAACTATCTAATTTTTTTATTAACCTAAAGAATAAATAAATGGATAAAAAAAAAAATGCGGATATCCATTAAATTTCTTTTTTTTTCTAGAAGGAAAAGAAAAGCTTATATTTTAGCGAATCGCACGTAGAGATATTGATAAAACACATAAAGTTAATGGTATTTCATAACTAATCGATTGAGCAGCAGCTCGCAGACCACCTAAAAACGAATATTTATTATTTGATCCATATCCTGACATAAGAAGTCCAATAGGAGCAATACTTGAAACGGCAATCCATAAAAAAATACCAATATTGAGATCAGCTAAAACAAGGTGATAACTAAAAGGAATTACTGAATAACTTAGTAGAATTGATATGACTGCTATAGATGGTCCAATACTGAAGAAACGAGTATTTCCTCTAGCTGGAAGAAGATTCTCTTTGAAAAGTAGTTTTGTTCCATCTGCTAAAGCTTGAAGAATTCCGAAAGGGCTGGCGTATTCAGGGCCAATACGTTGTTGTATTCCTGCAGATATTTCTCTTTCTAACCACACAATTACTAGTACACCTATTGTGATTCCTAATACAAGAGTCAAAATAGGGGCAAACACCCGTATGGTCCCATAGAGCTCTTTTAAGGATTCCAATCGGGAAAAAGAATTAATATCTTGTACTTCTGTTGTATCGACTATCATTTCAACGATCAACTTCTCCCATAATGATATCTATACTACCTAGTATCGTCATAATATCCGCCAATTTCATTCTTTTAACTAACTGAGGAAGAATTTGCAAATTGATAAAACCCGGTGGGCGAATTTTCCATCGCCAAGGAAAACTACTTTGATCTCCTATCAGAAAAATTCCCAATTCTCCTTTTGGGGCTTCGACTCTCACATAAAGTTCTTGTTTCGGTAATTCAAAAGTAGGAGAAGGTTTTTTACTAATGAATCGATCTTCAAAATCATTCCATTCTGGATCGCTTTCTCTAGCAAAGCATCGGATTTCTAAATTCTCATAGGGCCCCCCCGGAATTCCTTCCAAAGCCTGTTGAATAATTTTTACGGATTCTGTCATTTCACCGATTCGGACTAAATAACGAGCTAATGAATCTCCTTCTTTTTGCCACTGGACTTCCCAATCAAATTCGTCGTAACACTCATAATGATCCACTTTACGAAGATCCCATTCTATTCCAGACGCTCGTAGCATTGGTCCTGATAAACCCCAATTTATTGCTTCTTCTCCACCAAAAATGCCTACTCCTTCAACTCTTTCTAAAAAGACAGGGTTTCGTGTAATAAGTTTTTGATATTCAACAACCCCCGTTAAAAAATAATCACAGAAATCAAAACATTTCTCTATCCAGCCATGGGGTAAATCGGCCGCTATCCCTCCGATACGAAAATAATTATGCATCATTCTCATACCGGTGGCAGCTTCGAATAGGTCATATACTAATTCTCTTTCTCTGAAAATATAGAAGAAGGGAGTCTGTGCACCAATATCTGCCATAAAAGGGCCGAGCCATAACAGATGAGAGGCTATACGACTCAACTCCAACATAATTACTCTGATATAGCTGGCCCTTTTAGGTACTTGAATATTTCCCAACTGTTCTGGTCCATTTACAGTTATTGCTTCTGTGAACATAGTAGCTAAATAATCCCAACGTGTTACATAAGGCAGATATTGTATAATTGTTCGGTTTTCCGCAATTTTTTCCATCCCTCTGTGTAAATAACCCAATATTGGTTCACAGTCAATAACATCTTCGCCATCGAGAGTAACGATGAGACGAAGAACACCATGCATTGATGGGTGGTGAGGTCCCATATTTACTCTCATAAGGTCTTTTCCTGTAGCTAGTATACTCATAGGTTTTTCCTCGATTCATTCTTACATGAATTGTTGAAAACAAAAAGAAGTTATCAAGATTCAAAATCTAATAAATCAAATAATTCAAAATTCTTTTTTCAAATTAACGATTTTTTGACTCCCGGATATTCAACTGACTAATTAATTCTTTATAACGTACTCTATTTTTCTTTGACAAATAAGAAAGTAGCCGTTGGCGTTTTTCCAGAACTTTCCGTAAACCCCTCTGAGATAAATAGTCTTTTCTGTGCAATTCCAAATGGGAAGTAAGTCTTTGTATCTTATTAGTGAAACTTAATACTTGAAATTCAACAGACCCGCTGTTTTCTTTTTTTTTTTCTTGAAAAGTAACTGAGATGAATGAATTTTTTACCATAAAACGAAACCCTCTTTTCCCTTTCTTTTAATATGAAATTTACTGATCAGTAATAATAATGTTAGTCATTTGAATTGAATATACACAATTGAATTGAATATACACAATCATCTTAAAGCCGTTATGAACTTCCGATAAAATCAATCAACAATCAATCCCATTTTCGATTTGATTAGGGATAAAAAAGGATGGTATATTTCTTCAAAAGAGAAAAAGCGAGACCTAAAAAAAAATTCTGTTAATTCATTTATAGATCTAACCAATCCGTATGTCCTTAAAGTGGTATCCTGTATCATAATGGAATGTAAGACAAGGCATGCGTCCATCTCTTTGTTTTCATATACGAGGTATCGATAAGAAAAACGTACTAGTAACAAATTTGCAATCGTGGATACATATGTATCCTTATCATACTGAAACGACTGCCATTATTGGTATTAAACCAATAGCGATTCATACAAACTAAATCTTCTAATCGATAATTGGGCCAAAGAAAGAACTTTAATTTCATTAGTTTCTTTTTCTCTCTAGCAAGATCTTTGCTTTTATCTAAAACGTGACTCCCTTTTTTTACGTTATTACAAAATACGGAATTTCTCTGAATACCATTTTGATTCTTCCAATTGAAACAAATCAGAGTTCTCAATTCTCTACGACGGTTGGGGAATAAAATATTTTCAGGAACAAGCAAATCATAATTCTTTTTGTCTCTATTTCCAGTCATTCTTTGATGTCTTGCAATGGATTGATAATTTTTTTTTTTATGAACATTGCTTTTTTCTCGGTATCTTTTAGTAATTTGGCGCTTATTCTTATGAACCAATGAAATACCTACGATTTGATATAGAAAAAACTGTCCATCGTTTTTTACAGACAGACGAAGCGGTTCGATAATAAATATTCCCCCTTTCACCAATTCTGTAAGAGTGAAATCCTTATGAATCATCAAAATATCCAGACCCATTTCTCCCCCTTGAATAGAGGATATAGCAATTTCTCTTGGATTTATCAGTCGAAGCAGGAGACAATAGATCTTGATATTATTTATTATTCTTTGATTTAAAAAAGAATCCCATCTCAACTGAAAATGCAAATACTTTTTTAGGAAGAAATAAAGTTCTGCTTCTGTGTTGTTCTTGTATTGTTTTTTCGTTCTACGTTTTTTGATGTCTGATCCCGAAGAATTTGCTTCAACATCTTTTTCTTGGTTTGAGAGAACTGACCCAAGACTTACTTGGTTTTGTGCATCTGATCGAGGATTCCCTCGGTCTGGGGGTTCTTTTTCTTCTTTACTTCTATTGTATAATTCAAGAGAGTTTTTTTGATTCGATGATATAAAAAGATCTTCCTTTTTCTTTCGAGTTATTTTTTTATTCCCATTTTCATTTCCCTTAAAACTGAAAAGAAGTAATTTGATTGGTATGATCCACGGTTTTTTTTTATATGCATTAAAAAATAGCACTAATTCTCGGAAGAACCAAAGCTCCAGATTTGATATAGGACAACTTAGTATTGCTTCATTCATTCCCATCCAATCAAAAAAGAACTTTTTTTGATTGGATGGTTTAATTTCTTCATCTTCATGAATTGTAAGATAAAAAAGAACTTTCTTATTAATTTCATCAATTATTTGATACTTATCAGCCCCAATCTTAGTATTTGGATTCCTGTTGGTACCAATATCAACCCAGACTTCAATATCAACCTTATTTCTAAGACAAAAATCGAGAATTCTCCAATCGAAAAATTTTCTATCCGAAAATTTATCCATATCCATAATATCATCTTCTTCTAGATAATTATTAATAGGGATACCTCCCAACATATCAAATAATTTGCCTTCCCTTATGTTGGAATTAGAAAAGATTTCTTCTTTATTATTTACTTGGAATAATGATTTATGAATATACGAGTCTTTCTTATCTTCATAATTAATAGATTTATATGATAAAAGATCATATCTATAGTGTTTTTTAAAATTATCTTTTTGATTCTGTAATGGATTCGCTTCAAAAAAATTTTGTTTGTCGGAATGAGTTAATCTATTTTTTTCATATGAATCCTTTTTGTTTAAATCTTTCTTTTGAGCCATACTGTGTTGATTGGCTCTATTTCGCCATTTTTGTGGTACTAATATAGGCCATCTTATCCGAGATAAATCGGATTGATATTGATAATGACCCTTTAACCAGTTTTTCCATTGATTCATTTCAAAATTCAAAAAAGATTCATGTCTTAATTCGTAATGAAATATTCCTTGTTTTTTAAAATAATCTTTTATTTCCCTCTTAAGAAAAAGGGATGTTCCGTCATATTGAAAGACAAATCTTAAATTAGAAAAGTGAATAAGTTGGGTTTGTGATAATTTGTAAAATACATATGCTTGTGATTGTGAGAAAAAAGAGAAATCATAAGAAATCTTTGAATTCTTATTACTAACCTTAGAAAGTGATTTTTTTATAGTCGAAATAAAGTGAATTCCACTTTTACTTGTTTTATTAATTCTTTCCTGATTTGTTTCATTATTGTGGATATTTTTCTCAATAATTTTGATTTTTTTTGGTGATTCAAAAAAAAAAATTGCATTGATTCTTGGAATATTGACAATAGCTAGAAAAATTTTTATGTATATCCTTTCAATGAAAAATTTTATAAAAAAATATGATTTACCAATTAATCGAGTATTTCTTTTTTTTAATATTTGCCAAATCTTTTTGGACGCTCCTAATATTTTAGGACGATAACTTGTTTTGTTCGAACTAATATTTATTTCGTAAGTTAGCAGTCTTTTTTTCTTTTCTTTTGTAATTTTTTCTATTTTCTTTTTTATTATGTTTGTTCGATTAGTCAGATCTTTTATTTTTTTTTCGGGCAGTGCTAAATTTGTCCAATCCATAGATCGAATTTGAATGGACGATTCGTGAATCATCTGATTACTCATTATCAAATCTTTTTTATCTTCACCCAATTCATCTATTTCTCGCAATCTAAATAATGGAATTTGGTTTGTTTTTGAAAGTTCTTTTACTCTTCCTTTGACTTTTAGTAATAGAATTCTTTTGATGACCCATCTTTTTGTTTCTTTTGCGATTTGTTGAAAAATTTTTGTTCTTTCTTTTAAAACTCTTAAAGACTTTGTTTTCAATTGTCTAATTTTTTTTTTTAGTTCTTTGAAAATGGGTTTAAAAAACGAAGGTCTTTTTCGGGGAGGACCAAAAGGCAATTCCGCTTCCATTCCCCAAACTGTTAAAAAACAAAAATCGTTGTTTTTTTGTCCCCCCTTTTTTTTCATTGCATCTTTATGAGGGAATTGTAGCTTAGATTTGTGCCAGGGTTTCAGGCAAAAAGGAAATAGGATCTTTATCTGAATACCCTCTGTTAACCAGTTTTTCGGAAATTCTCGTTCGGATAATTGAACACCGTTATGGGTGCATTTTACATACATTTCCCTATTCCAATCCTTTAAATCCTCGGACCATTCGGGAATTTGAAATAAGAGCATGCGAGCAATATTTTTAGCTATTATCAGTGAAGGTAATATAATATATTTTCTAAGAATCGATTGAGTTAATAATACAAAACTTCTGAGTACTTGAGCAAAAAAAAATGTATTCCAGATTTCTGCTATGGGTATCTCTGTTTTTTCTTTTCTTTTGTATTTTTCTCTTTTGTCCTCCTCTTGGTTATCAATTTTTTTTTGCTTTTCAATTTTAGAATCAGAAAGTTTTTGGTCTTTTTGTTTCCACATCCAATTTTTCAAAATTACTTTCATCAGTTCGGAAATATCAAAAGAAAAAAAAAAAGGTTTGTCTAGCCTGTCCAAAAAAAGCGGGGAATGCACATTTGCTTGAAACAGTTCCAAAGTAATAGTTTTACGTCTTTGTGCGCGCATAGAGCCTTTGATTAGACCTCGACGAAAATCCGATTGTTGTGAATAATGGGTCAAATTCACTTTCTTTGCTTGCTTAGGACTCTTAGTATATTTGGTATTAATATACGTAGAGGTATTTGGCTTTGGCTGGTTATCAGTAAAAATAACTACATGTTTGAACTTTCTTGAACGAATTGCCCCTGCTACAGTTTCGCCCCTGTTTTTCTTTTTTTGTCCTAAATCGGTAATTGAGTTGTATGACCAGCGAGGAACTTTTTTACTAATTTCTTTTATTCCAATAGAGTTTTTTCTAATTCTTTGGTCGTTGGGATCCGTTATAACTACATCGAATAAAATTTTTAAAATTAGTATTCGATCTTCTGAATCAATTTTTTCTTGTGTTTGTTCTGGAAATAAAGAACGTACTTTTTTTGTTGAAAATAATTTTATACGAAACCTATCTAGTGTCTGCTCAAATTCGGGATAATTCTTAATAAGAAGAAGACCATGAATTTTATTTATCCAAAACGTACTGATGTTCTTTTGGCTAGAAGTTTCATTTAGCGTTAGGGGTGAAAAAAAAAAATCGATTCTTCCACGATAAGGTCCATGCAAAAAAGGATCATATTTTTTAGGTAAGTATTCTTGTTTAGTCTTATCATTACACAATTGAGTCCTTTTTTCAAGTACATTCAGAGTACTAGATCCTTTATCTAAAACTTCGATTCTATTCCTAAACTCCCTGTTTAAGTTAT